TGCTAGTGTTTTAGGGTTCTTATTGTGAGGTTTTATATATTTTGTTAGTATTATATTTGGTGTGGTAATGTGGAGGTGGTGTTGAATTTTTAGTGTCTGTTTAATACGTAAGATTGGTACTGAGGTAATATAGTAATTTGAGATAATGTTAACATAAAATGTAAAATTTTGTTGGAATGCTTTGTATGCCTAGTGCTTAACTGATATGTTTAGCTAGAGAATTGTCCGGTTTTGGGGTTTGACGGAAATAAATTCTTTGGTGATAACATTTTTGGTGATAAGGGGGTAGGGGGTTTAATTATGAAGACTAGGCCTGTGAAAGTGAAAGAAGTAAAGCGTTATACGGGAGTGGGCGTGTGATGTGTTGTTATGTCTCTCATGTCCTGCAACCATTCATTCTCTTGTCCTTTGCATAATAGATTAAAATTTCCATGAAAACTTATCAAAGAATTTAAAAACCATTATATCATTAAATTACTGGTATGTCTTTAAATCATTGACTTATATTGTAGTATCAAAGTTTTGTCCAGTTTTGAACTTGAAACGGATGTCATGTTGATTTTTATAGTAGCTCTCGCTATGTCTGTCTAATCTGTTTAACGGTACTCTGTAAGCTCCGGCATGTTGATAAACCTCCCCCAAAAATAAAAATTACCTAATGCCAGTTACCTTCATTAAAATGCCGCGATTATGAGAGAGATTGCACTCAAGTCATCACATATGCCTCTACGAAAAGCATGGTTTAGCTGAGTTAGGATTTAATGGACCTGAAGTAGCAACCAGTAGCCAGTCAGAGATTTGATAGGTACGACCGCAATTCATGGGCCTGCTCTGAAGGATAGAGTGCCTAGATGGGCGGGATGGTGGTTTCTCGTGAGTGGAGGGTTAAGGTATTACTAATAGAGGAGATATGCTAGAACGATAAGCTTTTAGATTCGTAAATCATTGATGTTATGTCTATGTAATTGGAGGAATTAATGTATTTATGTAAAGTTTGAGTTTCATGTTTTTGCGTACTGTATGAATACAGATTATTGGAGATATGCTAGTATTTTAAGGTTTGTATGTACTGGTTAAGTTCATGTATTTAGTAATAGTTGAGTTAATATACTTGCTTATATGCTAGGGGTAGAGGTTTATAATGTACTCTATACATAATTGTGTTTATGGATTGATTTGTATGGGTTTTTCATTGTTTTTATGTATTTAGTAAGGTTTGAGTTTAATGTATCTAGTAATATGTAAATTGATAGTCTTGGTTATCATTGATTTTATGTATTATTAGGATCATGTAAGATTATACATTATATGTAAAACGTCCAATTTTGGACAACATGAGTTGAGTGAAATAGGTAACTTAATACTGACATAAGTAATAATTTGATAAAACCGAGGCCATGCAAATGGGTTGGTGCGTTATGTCAGGAAGTAGTTTAATTAGAATATCAGCTTTGGGAGTTGATGGTGAGGTGTATTTGCCTTCTTCTTGATGTGTCCTAGGAAGGTGTTTTACCTTCGTTTTTGGCTTACAAGACCAATATTTTTGTTAAATTACTTGGACTCTTCATTTGGGCTCTAGTATGTAGTTTTCAAATAATCCAGCTAGGGGTATGAGGATGATGATTAGGAGGAAGTATGAAATTGATGCGATTTGGCCGATGATGATGAATGGTTGTTCTACTGGTTGTCCTCCAATTCAGGTGAGGGTAATTAGGTTGGCGGTTAGGATTCAGAATAGGGTTTGGGAGATTGGTCGAAATATCAGGCTTCGTTGTTTGGATGTATGGAGGAGTGGGATGATGAGGAGAATTAGGATGGATGCTAGTAGAGCTAGTACGCCTCCTAGTTTGTTGGGGATAGATCGGAGAATGGCGTAGGCAAATAGAAAGTATCATTCTGGTTTAATATGTGGTGGAGTGTTGAGTGGGTTGGCAGGAGAGAAGTTGTCTGGGTCCCCTAGTATGTCAGGTGAGAATAATGCTAATGTGAGTAGGATTAGGAGTATGAGTATAAGGCCTAGTGCATCTTTAATTGTATAGTATGGGTGGAATGGGATTTTGTCTGAGTCGGGGTTGATTCCTGATGGGTTGTTGGAGCCTGTTTCGTGTAGGAATAGGAGGTGGACTAACACTAAGGCTGTAATAATGAATGGTAGGATAAAGTGGAAGGCGAAAAAGCGTGTGAGGGTGGCTTTGTCCACGGAGAAGCCGCCTCAGATTCATTCTACTAGTGTTGTACCGATGTAGGGGATGGCGGACAGGAGGTTGGTAATTACGGTAGCCCCTCAAAATGATATTTGTCCTCATGGTAGGACATAGCCTACGAAAGCTGTTGCTATGACGGTTAATAGGAGGATTACTCCGATGTTTCATGTTTCTTTATAGAGGTATGAACCATAGTAGATACCTCGTCCTACGTGGAGGAATAGGCATATAAAGAATATGGATGCTCCGTTGGCGTGTAGATTGCGGATTAATCAGCCGTAGTTTACGTCTCGGCAGATATGGGCAACTGATGAGAAGGCTGTTAGGGTGTCTGATGTGTAGTGTATGGCTAAGAATAGGCCTGTGAGGATTTGGATGATTAGGCAGGCTCCTAGTAGCGAGCCAAAGTTTCATCAGGCTGAAATGTTTGAGGGTGCAGGTAGGTCGATAAATGAGTGGTTGACGATTTTGATTAGTGGGTGAGTTTTACGTAAGTTAGTCATTAGGTTTTTGTAGTTGAAGGACAACAATGGTTTTTCATGCCATAGGTTATGGTTAGAGTCCATACTAAAATAATGAAAATAATAGTTGTTTTTTTATTTTCTATTTTATTGGTCTTTGGATTTGTGGCTTTTGCTTCTAAGCCTTCTCCTGTTTATGGTGGGTTAAGTTTGGTAGTGAGTGGAGGTTTAGGTTGTGCAATTGTTGTAAGTTTGGAAGATGTCTTTTTAGGCTTGATTGTGTTTTTGGTTTATTTAGGGGGTATGTTGGTAGTTTTTGGCTATACTGCCGCTATGGCTACGGAAGAGTACCCTGAGAGTTGGGTTGGTAATACTGTTGCTTTAAGTATGCTGTTATTTGCTGTGATTGTTGAGTCAGCTTGATATTTAATATCGGGTGAAGTTAAAGTTTCTATGGATATTGAGTTATTTGATACTATTGGTGGCTATTGTGTAGGGCAGGATTATAGTGGAGTATCGTTGTTGTATGGTTGTGGAGGATGGGCCTTAGTGTTGTTAGGTTGAATCTTGTTTATTACTATTTACATTGTATTGGAAGTTGTTCGTGGTCGTAATTAGACGATTATTATAATAATTGGGATGGAAATAATGAATGATAAGAAGTAGGTTTTGATAAGGCCTTTTTGGGTTGAAGTGATGTATGAAGATATGGTGCTGTGGAGATTTGCTTGGCCTTTTGGTCCGGTTTTTTCATATCAGTTTAAGTCGATTAGTATGGTAGCAATATGTTGACCTAAGTATAAGTTTGCTAGTGGATATAGACGGTGGAAGAGGTGTGTAAAGTATCCTAGCATGTTGGAGAAGTTGTGAGTATGGATATGTGATATTATTAGTGATTGATTGGTTGTTGAGTTTAGTTCTATTGCAATTAATAGACCTGTGATGGTAACAATCAGGGCTGAGAGTTTAGAAATAGGAGGTATGGTCAGTGGGATTATTGATGTTGGTGGGATGTTCATTGTTAGGATAAAGCCTGCGAAGATGCTCCCTATAGCTAGGCGGATAATAGGGTTAATGAGGTTTGGGTGGTTTTCATTAATGGGAGATAGGGGGAGGAATCGAGGCTGGTTTAGTAGGGCGAAGTAGATGATTCGTAGGCTGTAAACTGCAGTTAGGGTGGTAGCAATGAGCGTAATGATTAGGGCTCATGTGTTTGTGTGGGATGTATTTATGGCCTCGATGATAGAATCTTTGGAGTAGAAGCCTGCTAGGAAAGGGGTTCCTATTAGTGCTAGGCTTCCTGTGATGAGGGCTGATGAGGTAATTGGTATAATGTTTAGTAGCCCTCCTATTTTTCGAATGTCTTGTTCGTCATTTAGGTTGTGAATAATTGAGCCTGAGCATAAGAAAAGTATTGCTTTGAAGAAAGCGTGGGTGCAGATGTGAAGGAATGCTAGGTAAGGTTGGTTTAGTCCGATTGTTACTATTATTAGTCCCAGTTGACTTGATGTTGAGAAGGCTACAATTTTTTTGATATCGTTTTGTGTGACAGCACAGATAGCGGTGAAAAGTGTGGTAATGGCCCCTAGGCATAGGGTAGTAGTTAGAATGGTCGGGTTGTCTTTGATTATAGGGTGGAATCGGATTAGTAGGAAAATCCCTGCTACAACTATTGTGCTTGAGTGTAGTAGGGCTGATACTGGTGTGGGGCCTTCTATGGCGGAGGGTAGTCAGGGGTGAAGGCCAAATTGGGCTGATTTGCCGGTTGCAGCAATTACTAGTCCTAGTAAGGCTAGTGTGTCTATATTGGTTATGAAAATGTGTTGTAAGTCTCAGGAGCTGTTGTTAATTATTAGTCAGGCTATGGCTAGTATGAACCCGATATCTCCGATTCGGTTGTATAGGATTGCTTGTAGGGCTGCTGTGTTAGCGTCAGTGCGTCCAAATCATCAGCCAATTAGTATAAAAGATATGATACCTACTCCTTCTCATCCAATGAATAATTGGAAGAGGTTATTGGCTGAGACTAGGATAATTATTGTTAGTAAGAATGTAATCAGGTATTTGAAGAATCGGTGAATGTAAGGGTCTGAATGCATATATCATAGTGAAAATTCTAGAATTGATCATGTGACGTATAGTGCGATTGGGATGAAGATGATTGAGAAATAGTCTAGTTTAAAGCTTATTGTCAAGTTGAGGGATTCGATGGAGAGCCATTGTCAGTTGGTGATGGTTGATTCTTGTCCTGTGTTGATAAATAGGAGAAGAGCCGGTAGGCTGGTGAAGAAGGCTATTTTTACTGTGGTTTTGCAGTAAAGTGGGAAGTTGTCTGTTTTATTAGGGAAGGCTAAGTTGTAGATTAGTGGAAAGGTTAGTATGGCAATGGCTAGAAGTATAGTGGAGTTAAAAATGAAGTTAATTACTTTTATTTGGAGTTGCACCAAAGTTTTTGGTTCCTAAGACCAATGGATTGCTTCTATCCTTTAAAAGTGAGAAAGCCATAATGGTTAGGTATGGAATCAAGAGTTAGCAGTTCTTGGAACTTTCTCGGCATATAAGAAGGGTTAAACTTCTATGTTTAGACTCACAATCTAATGTTTTTGTTAAACTATATTTGCAGTATGTAATTCCTAGGATGAATTTGGGATTTATTGAAATAATGAGTAGGGGGATTATGTGAAGTATTATTAGGATATGTTCTCGAGTGAAAGACGGTTTTATAGGATGTAGGTGGTGGGTGAATTTTCCTCGTTGGGATGTGATTAGTATATGTAAGGAGTAGAGGGCTGTGATTACTGTGTTAGCTCCTAATAGGATAATGGAGAAGTGTGATCATGAGAATGATGAAATGATGACTGTCAGTTCTCCAAGGAGGTTAATTGTTGGGGGTAAAGCTAGGTTAGCTAGGCTTGCTAGTAGTCATCATGTGCATATTAGTGGAAGAATTAGTTGTAACCCGCGTGCTAAGATTATAGTTCGGCTATGAATTCGCTCATAATTAGTATTAGCTAGGCAAAATAGTATGGATGAGGTTAGGCCATGGGCGATTATTAGGGCAGTGGCGCCTATGAAGCTAAGGGTTGACTGTATGAGGGCGGCAATGATCACTAAGGCTATATGGCTGACTGAGGAATATGCGATGAGAGATTTTAGATCTGTTTGGCGTAAGCAAATTGAGCTTGTTATAACTATGCCTCATATGGATAGTACGATAAATGGATAGTATACGTGAGCTGTGATAGGTTGTGTGAGGATAGTAATTCGTATAATACCATACCCACCCAGTTTAAGTAAGATGGCTGCAAGTACTATTGAGCCTGCAATTGGGGCTTCTACGTGCGCTTTAGGTAGTCATAGGTGTAGGCCGTACATTGGTATTTTAACTATGAATGCGACTGTGCATGCGTATCATAGGATTGAGTTAGGCATAGAGGATTCTATGGGTTTTGGATTTATGATTAAGGTTAGGATGTGTAATGTTCCGATTTTTGAGTGTAGGTAGAGGAGAGCTACTAAAAGTGGCAGGGATCCTGCTAAAGTATAGAAAAGAAAATAAAGGCCGGCATTAAGTCGTTCATTTTGGTTACCTCATCGAGTGATAATAATTAATGTGGGGATAAGAGTGGCTTCGAATATGATATAAAATATGATCAATTCCGACGATGAAAAAGCTATAATGAGGAAGGATTGTAGAATAATTAATATAGTTAGGAAAGTTTTTTTTCGATTTAGCGGTTCTTTTATGAGGTGATTTTGGCTGGCGATTATTATTAGAGGTAGAAGTCAGCATGATAGGACTAATAGTGGGCCGGATAGGGAGTCCATGTAGAAGGAGCTACTGTAACTATAGCCCAGGTCGGTGCTGTGATATAATAAGGTTAAGCTGGCAATGCTGATTAGTAGGCTATGGGCTGTAGGGTTAATTCATACTCATGGCTTTTTGGAGTATCAGGTTAGGGGGATTAGTATAATAGTGGGAATTAGGATTTTTAGCATTGTAGAAGGTTTAGATTTTGTACGTAGTCATTTCCGTAGTTGCTTGAGGTTTTAACTAGAAGGGCCAGGCCCACTCCTGCTTCGCATGCAGAGAATACAAGTAAGATAAGTGGAGCTATTGAAATGGAGAATATGTGGAAGTGAGAGATGAGGAGGGCTATTAAAATGAATAGGGAAAGTATTATTCCTTCTAAGCATAGGAGTGTGGATATTAGGTGTGAGCGGTAGATGAGAACTCCTGCTAATGCTAGTAGAAAGGCTATGGTGAGATTTAGGTTGATTAATATCATGAGGTATTCATGGGTTAGGACCATGATGGGTTGAGTCGAAATCAAGCATCTTGATTAGATTAAATACCTATTCAGTTCACTCTAGTCCTTTTTGAATTCATTCGTAGGCTAAGCCGGCAGTTAGTAAGATGATAAGACAGTACGCTAGGATGAGGGTTGAGTTGGGAGTTGGAAGTTGGATTGCTCATGGAAGAGGGAGAAGGAGGGCGATTTCTAGGTCAAATAGGAGGAATGTAATGGCAATTAAGAAGAATTTTATGGAGAAGGGTAGTCGTGCTGAGCCTAAGGGGTCGAAGCCGCATTCATAAGGACTGGATTTTTCTAGGTATAAATATAGTTGCGGTAGTCAGAAGGCAATTAGGACGATGATGGTGGATAATGCAGTGTTGATGATTAATGTAATAATAAGGTTGATTATTTTTCTCTGGCGTTACCCAGAACTTAATGATTGGAAATCAGTAGTACTAATTATACTAGAAAAATATGAGCCTCATCAATAGATTGACACGTATAGGAAAAGTCATACTACATCTACGAAGTGTCAATATCATGCAGCTGCTTCAAAGCCAAAATGATGTGTGGATGTAAAGTGAAAGTTAAATTGTCGGAGGAGGCAGACGATTAGGAAGGTTGTGCCAATAATTACATGGAGGCCGTGGAAGCCTGTGGCTACAAAGAAGGTAGATCCGTAGACTCCGTCTGAAATAGTGAAGGAGGATTCATAATACTCGGAGGCTTGAAGAACTGTAAAATAGAGGCCTAATAGGATTGTGATAGATAGGGCTTGGATTATTTGTTTTCGGTTCCCTTCTATTAGGCTGTGATGTGCTCATGTAATTGAGACTCCTGAGGCTAGAAGAATTGATGTGTTTAATAGGGGAACTTCAAGTGGGTTAAGTGGGTGGATACCAGTGGGAGGTCAGCAGCCACCTAGTTCAGGAGTAGGTGCAAGGCTTGAGTGATAGAATGCTCAGAAGAATCCTAAAAAGAAAAATACTTCGGATACAATGAATAGGACTATACCGTATCGTAGGCCTTTTTGTACAACAGGGGTGTGGTGGCCTTGAAATGTGCCTTCTCGGATAATGTCTCGTCATCATTGGTATATAGTGAGGAGTATGCATGTTAGGCCAATGATCACTAGGAGAGAAGAGTTGAAGTGAAATCACATGATTAGGCCAGATGTTAGTAGGAGGGCGGATAAGGCTCCGGTTAGTGGTCATGGACTGGGATTAACTATGTGGTAGGCATGTGTTTGGTGGGTCATTAAGAATTGTCATGTAGGTATAAGCTTACTAATAGGGTAAAAACGTAGGCTTGAATTATGGCTACGGCTAGTTCTAGGATTGTCAGGAGGAAGAGGATGGTAAATGTAATGGTTGATACAGCTATGCTGATTGAGGATAGTGCTAATGTTGCGGAACCAATTAAGTGTATAAGTAGGTGGCCGGCGGTAATGTTGGCAGTTAATCGTACTGCTAGTGCTACAGGTTGGATGAGTAAGCTGATTGTTTCAATAATGACGAGTATTGGAACTAGTGGTGTAGGTGTTCCTTGGGGTAAAAAGTGGGCTAATGATATTTTGGGCTTGTTTCGAAAGCCTATGAGAACAGTGGCTAGTCATAGTGGAATAGCCATGCCGATATTTATGGAAAGTTGTGTTGTAGGGGTGAAAGAGTAAGGTAATAGTCCTAGGAGATTTGTGGAAGCGATAAATAGGATAAGGGATATCAGTATGAGGGCTCAGGATCGTCCTTGTTTGTTGTGAATTGACAGCATTTGTTTTGTAATGAGTCGAATTAATCAGATTTGGAGAATTTGAATGCGATTCGGTAGTCAGCGTTTTGGGGAGGTAAGTAGTAAACACGGGAAAAGTATAATAATTGGTAGGGTTGTAATACCTAAGATTGTAGGGGTGACGAATGGGGCAAATAGATTTTCGTTCATTTTGTTTCTCAAGGAAGTTGGGCTGTTGGTTGAATATGTTTTTTGTCTTGAGGAGGGATTGAGGTTATTGTTTGGTTGATTATTTTTGATTGATAAATGCAAAATAGTGATAGAATTATTAGGGTAATGGTTAGGAGTCATGTTGATGTGTCTAGTTGTGGCATTAATTTTTGAGGGTTTGTTAAGCCTTGTAATACTTATAGTATTTATATTGAGTTTCTCAAAAATGATTGCATTATAGAAGATCATTTTTCGAAATATTTTAGTGTGGTCATTTCTAATACAATGGGCATAAAACTGTGATTAGAGCCACAGATTTCTGAGCATTGGCCGTAATATACCCCAGGACGAGTGGATGTTAGGGTGGCTTGGTTTAGTCGGCCTGGAATGGCATCTGCTTTTAGTCCTAGGGATGGTACAGTTCATGCGTGAATGACATCTTCTGATGAGATTAATACACGGATTGGAAGTTCTATAGGAAGGACTACTCGATTATCGACTTCTAAGAGACGTAGTTGTCCTGGAGTAAGGTCTTGGGTTGGGATTATATATGAGTCGAATGTTAGGTCTTCATAGTCCGTATATTCATAGCTTCAGTATCATTGATGACCTATAGCTTTAACTGTTAAGTAAGGATTGTAGATCTCATCTATTATGTAAAGAATGCGCAAGGATGGTAAGGCAATTAGGACTAGGATTACGGCGGGTAAAATGGTTCAGATGGTTTCTACTTCTTGGGCGTCTATAGTGCTTGTGTGAGTTAGTTTTGTTGTTAGTATTAGGATAATAATATATAATACTAATGAACTAATTAGAAACACAATTATCAATGTGTGATCATGGAAGTATGTCAGTTCTTCTATAATAGGGGATGTGGCGTCTTGGAAGCCAAGTTGTATTGGGTAAGGCATATAAGATATATAGGATTTAAACCTATGATCTAACTATGGCAAAGTTATGTAATGGTCATTACTAATATCTTGAGAGAAAGTCATAGAGGTTATGGGATTGACTTGAAATTAATCTTAGGAGGTTCGATTCCTTCCTTTCTTGTATTTAAACTTTAATGAAGGCTGGTTGTTCAAATGTGTGGTAAGGAGGAGGACATCCGTGTAGTCATTCAATGTTGGTTGTAGTCAATTCTACGGTAGATACTTCTCGTTTAGATGCGAAAGCTTCTCAGATAATGAATACTATTAGGATTACGGCGGTTAGTGAGATGAAAGAACCGATGGAAGAGATAACATTTCATGTGGTATAAGCGTCTGGGTAGTCTGAGTATCGTCGTGGTATGCCAGATAAGCCTAGGAAATGTTGAGGGAAGAAGGTTATATTGACCCCTACAAATATGATAGAGAAGTGGATTTTTGCTCATAAATCATTTAGTGTATAGCCCGTAAATAGGGGGAATCAGTGTACGAAGCCACCTATAATTGCGAATACGGCTCCTATGGATAGAACGTAGTGGAAGTGGGCTACTACATAATAAGTATCGTGGAGAACGATGTCCAATGATGAGTTAGCTAGGACGATTCCAGTTAATCCACCAATTGTAAATAGGAAAATAAACCCGAGAGCTCATAGTAAGGCCGGTGATCATTTGATGTTTCCGCCATGGAGTGTCGCTAGTCAACTAAAGACTTTTACCCCCGTAGGGATTGCAATAATTATAGTGGCTGAAGTAAAGTAGGCTCGGGTGTCAACGTCTAGTCCGACTGTAAACATATGGTGGGCTCAAACAATGAAACCTAGGAATCCAATAGATATTATGGCTCAAACCATGCCTATATAGCCGAAAGGTTCTTTTTTACCGGAGTAGTAGGTTACAATGTGAGAGATTATGCCAAATCCTGGGAGAATTAAAATGTACACTTCGGGGTGGCCAAAGAATCAGAAGAGATGTTGATATAGGATTGGGTCCCCGCCTCCGGCAGGATCGAAAAATGTTGTATTCAGGTTTCGGTCTGTTAGAAGCATTGTGATGCCAGCTGCTAAGACTGGCAGTGATAGGAGAAGAAGGACTGCTGTAATTATTACGGATCAAACGAATAGTGGGGTTTGGTACTGAGATAAGGCTGGGGGTTTCATATTGATAATTGTGGTGATGAAATTAATTGCCCCTAGAATGGATGACACACCTGCTAGGTGGAGGGAGAAGATAGCTAAATCTACAGAAGCCCCAGCATGGGCTAGATTTCCGGCTAATGGGGGATATACAGTTCACCCTGTTCCTGCTCCCGCTTCTACTGTTGAGGATGCTAGTAGAAGAAGGAAAGATGGTGGTAAGAGTCAGAAGCTTATGTTATTTATTCGTGGAAATGCCATATCGGGTGCACCAATTATTAATGGCACTAACCAGTTGCCGAAACCTCCAATTATAATAGGTATTACTATGAAGAAAATTATTACAAAGGCATGGGCAGTGACAATAACATTGTAAATTTGGTCATCTCCAAGGAGGGTCCCAGGTTGACCGAGTTCTGCACGAATAAGCAAGCTTAAGGCAGTTCCTACTATTCCTGCTCAAGCGCCGAATAGTAAGTATAGTGTGCCAATATCTTTATGATTGGTTGAGAATAATCAACGAGTAATGAACATAGGTAAAATGGCTGAGGTAAGCATTGAACTGTAAATTCAAAGACAGAGGCTAACAATCTCTTTTTACCAATATAAATTGAAGCCAAAAGTTCAGGTGCTTAGCTGTTAACTAAGAGTTAGTGGGATAGATACCCACCAATTTAGCTTTGACAAGGCTAACTGCTGGCCCCCCCCCCCCACGCCTTTTTTTTTCTTGATAAAGGCGTGGGGGTGGTTTAATGAGGCAAAGGTTAGGTGATTTGACACCTGCTTAAGGCTTTGAAGGCCTTTGGTCTGAGGTTGAACCTAAACCTTTTGTTGGCTTTGAAGTATATATTACGTTGAATTGCAAATTCAAAGAAGTAGTCAGATGGCTGCCAAGGCTTGAGTGGTTGAAGAATTTAGCTTAATGAAAGTGTTCGATTTGCGTTCGGATGATGCAAGATAAAGGCTTGTAATTCTTAGTGTATTAGGGTGATGAATAGGGGTGTTAGTGGAAGTAGTAGGGATGAGATGATAGTGAGGGTGGGGATAATGTTAATTGTTTTTGTTTGGGGGTAGGGTCATTGGATTTTTGAGTTATTAGTGGTGGGGAATATGGTGAGTGTAGAGGCATAGATGATACGTATATAGAAGAATAGGTTTAATAGGGCTGATAGTGCTATTAAAGTTGCTATAATAATATTGTTGTTGGCTACGAGTTCTTGTAGAATTAGTCATTTTGGTATAAAGCCAGTTAGAGGAGGAAGTCCTCCTAGGGATAGAAGTGTAAGGAGGATAGCTGTAGTTATGGGTGCGGATTTATTTCATAGATTTGTCAGTGATTTAATTTTTGTAACTGATGCAAAGTTAAGTATGAGGAATAGGGTTAGTGTGGCGATGATATAAATGAGTAGGTTGAGTAGTGCTAGGGGGGGGTTGATTATTATGATAATAGCCATTCATCCTATATGGGCGATGGAAGAGTAGGCTAGGATTTTTCGTAGGTGTGTTTGATTAAGACCCCCTCAGCCTCCTAGTATTGTTGATAGGAAGGCTAGGGTGATAAGAACTTTCATGTTTAGGGTCGGGGAGATTTGATATAATAGTGCTGTTGGAGCAATTTTTTGTCAGGTTAGGAGGATTATGCCTGATGAGAGTGAAATTCCTTGTGTAACTTCTGGTACTCAAAAATGGAAGGGGGCTAGGCCTAGTTTTATGGCTAATGCTAGGGTTATTAGGATTGAGGCTGTTGGGTTGGATATTTGGAGTAGGGTTCATTGGTTTGTCATTCAAGCATTGTGGATAATGGCGAATATAACTAGTATTGAAGCGGTGGCTTGTGTTAGGAAATATTTGATAGCGGCTTCTGTGGATCGGGGGTGGTTGGGGTAAGTTATTATTGGGATGATTGCGAGGGTATTAATTTCTAGGCCTATTCAGGCTATTAGTCAGTGATTGCTAAATAGTGTGAGTGATGTACCTAGGAATAGGCTAATAGAAATAATTAGAAACACATATGGAGACATTAGTATGGGAAGGGTGTAAACCAACATTTTCGGGGTATGGGCCCGATAGCTTATTTAGCTGACCTTACTAGAATGTGGTGTAAAGGAAACACAGGGAAATTTGGGTTCTCTAATATGGGTTCAAGTCCTATTGTTCTAGAAATAAGGGGGTTTGCACCCCTATAATTTATCCTATCAAGATAATTCTTTTGTCAGACATATTTCTTAGATTTGTGGGGGGATACATGATAATGCAACTGGGACGGAGATAAATCATAGGCAGAGGGCTAGTGTTAAGGGTAGGAAGTTTTTTCATAAGAGGTATATTAGTTGGTCATAACGGAATCGTGGGTAGGAGGCTCGAATTCATAGAAATATAAATGTGAGGAATAGTGTTTTTAGTATGAAGGATAATGTATTTAGGTGGGAAAGATTATGGTTGAGGGAGGATCCTAAGAATAGGATGGCTGTTATTGCGTTTATGGCTATGATATTGGCGTATTCTGCTAGGAAGAACATGGCGAATGGGCCTGCGGCATATTCGACATTGAATCCTGAAACTAGTTCTGATTCTCCTTCGGTTAAGTCAAAGGGTGCTCGGTTGGTTTCGGCTAGGGTTGAGATATATCACATCATGGCTAGGGGTCATGTGGTTACGATTAGTCATATGTTTTCTTGTGTAATGATTAGGTTTTTTAGGGTGAAAGAGCCGTTGATGAGTATAATTGAAAGTAGAATGATTGCTAATGTTACTTCGTATGAAATAGTTTGGGCTACTGCTCGTAGGGCTCCAATTAGGGCGTATTTTGAGTTTGATGCTCAGCCTGATCATAGGATTGAGTAGACTGATAGTCCGGATAGGGAAAGAATAAATAGTAGGCCGAGGTTGAGGTCGATTAGGGCATGGGGTATTGGTAGAGGGGTTCAGATGGTTAGGGCTAGTGTGAGGGCTAGGATTGGGGCGATAATAAATATTGAAACGGATGATGTTAAAGGTCGTAGGGGTTCTTTTGTGAATAGTTTGATGGCATCAGCAACTGGTTGTAGGAGTCCGTAGGGGCCTACAATATTTGGGCCTTTGCGGAATTGTATATACCCTAGGACTTTTCGTTCGACTAGTGTTAGGAAGGCTACTGCTAGTAAAATAGGAACAATATATAGGAGTAGGTTGATGACGAACATTTATTAAGGAGAGGATTTGAACCTCTGATTATAAAGGCTTAAGTTTTATGCAATTGCCGACTCTGCCACCTTAATGACTCTTTTCTAGAGTGGAAAATAATTGAATTAGGATATTTAGATAAATTCATATCTTATTTCTGAGGCTCACTGTGTGGCGTAGGCCCCATTTCTCTTGTCCTTTCGTACTGGGAGGAATTAATGTACAGATAGAAACCGACCTGGATTTCTCCGGTCTGAACTCAGATCACGTAGGACTTTAATCGTTGAACAAACGAACCATTAATAGCGGCTGCACCATTTGGATGTCCTGATCCAACATCGAGGTCGTAAACCCTAATTGTCGATATGGGCTCTTAAATAGGATTGCGCTGTTATCCCTGGGGTAACTTGTTCTGTTGATCAAAATATGGGTCAATTACTGGTAGTATTACGCTTAGATTAATGGATCTTGGCTTAGTCATTCGGAGGTTTTTTTATGCTCCGAGGTCACCCCAACCAAAGGTTATAGTCTAGTGGGTTTTAGTTTGTTCCTGTATGTAGGGTAGGATGGTTTGGATTAGACTATGAATCTTAAGCTCCACAGGGTCTTCTCGTCTTGTATTGGTATTCCCGCCTCTGCACGGGAAGGTCAATTTCACTGATTGGGAATAAGAGACAGCTAAACCCTCGTGATGCCATTCATGCGAGTCTCTAATTAAGAGACAAGTGATTATGCTACCTTTGCACGGTCAGGATACCGCGGCCGTTGAAGTGTGAGCTCACTGGGCAGGCGTTGCCTCTAATATTTGTTATGCTAGAGGTGATGTTTTTGGTAAACAGGCGGGGTTTGTATTTGCCGAGTTCCTTTTATTCCTTTTAATCTTTCCTGTTAGCACTCCTGTGTTGGGTTAACAATGGTTGTAAGAATTCTGCTAGTTATTTGATTGAAATTATTGGTTTGTTAATTGTTAGTGGGTGTTCCGTTGCTAATTTAGGCTTGTGCTAGGAGAAATGTTTCTTGTTACTTATTTTAGCATTATGTCTTCTATAAGGCTATAGAATCATCCAATAGTCTATGTTAGGGATTTTGACGGTATTTTTGGGATTAAGGTTTGTTGGTGTATTTGAGCTTTAACGCTTTCTTAATTGGTGGCTGCTTTTGGGCCTACAATGGTTCTTGGTATTCATTATCCTCTAATAAAGTTTGTTTACATGATCAAAAGAGTTGTCCCCCTTTTGATTAGCTTTTAAATTTAAGTTAGGTTTGTTGGTAATTTAATTAAATTTAAAGTTGAACTAAGATTCATATTTTGGATAACCAGCTATCATCAAGTTCGGTAGGCTTTTCACCTCTACTATAAAATCTTCTCACTATTTTGCCACATAGATGAGTTGGTCCTGTCAACTGTTTTATAGTAGCTCACTTGATTTCGGGAAGGCGGGCATAATTCTTTTTGTCCGATTTGACTGGCTAAATCATTATGCAAAAGGTAAAAGGTCTAATCTTTGCTTTTTAGTGCTTAGAATTGGTCTTTCATGTTTCCCTTGCGGTACTTGCGTTATTGCGCCGGGGTAAGTCTTTTCTATCGCCTATACTTAGACGGGTAAATGGTTTAGATTAGGTGCAGGTGATATTTGATTTGATAGTCGGGTGGGCTTAAATTGGCTCAAAATGGTCAGGGTTAGCTGAAATCTTTTAGGTGTAAGCTAAATGCTTTATGTTAAGCTACATTTTGATGTTCCAAGTGCACCTTCCAGTACACTTACCATGTTACGACTTTTCTCCTCTTTTGTATTTTATTTTATTAGTTATTTGTAAGGTTTTGTCGAGGAGGGTGACGGGCGGTGTGTGCGCGCCCTATTGCCTATTTCAATTAAGCTCTCTATTCTTAATTTACTACTAAATCCTCCTTCATATTGCTCAGGTTTCATGAGATAATTCGTTGTGTTCTAATTTAGAAAATGTAGCCCATTACTTTCCTTTTCATATGCTACACCTTGACCTAACGTTTTTATGGTTAATGATCTTGCTTACTTTTTATCCCTGCTGGGGTTAGCTGACGATGGCGGTATATAGGCTGAATTGGCAAGAAAAGGTGGGGTTTATCGGGGTTTATCGATTATAGAACAGGCTCCTCTAGGTGGGTTTAGGGCACCGCCAAGTCCTTTGAGTTTTAAGCATTGGCTAGTAGTTCTCTGGCGAGTAGTTTTGTTATTTAATTACCTTGGTTTAAGGCTAAGCATAGTGGGGTATCTAATCCCAGTTTGTCTCTTAGCTGTAGTGTCTTCAGCATGATTAAAGCTACTTTGGTTGTGTATTTTGATGTTAACTACAACGTATTACAGTTTAGTTAGCTCTTAGCTTTATTGTGTATGTGTTTTAGCTTAAACACCCTTTACGCCGTTCGTCTGTTAATTTGGGTTAATCGTATGACCGCGGTGGCTGGCACGAGATTTACCAACCCTAGTTAGTTATGATTTAGTCAAACTTTCGTTTATAGCTTAATATTAGTCACTGCTGTATCCCGTGGGGGTGTGGTAAAGCAAGGCGTTGTGGGCTACTTATGAGTGTGCCTGATACCCGCTCCTGTTGATTTAGTTTTAAATTTTGAGGGCATTTTCACCGGGCAGCGGAAACTTGCATGTGTAGGTCTAACTACAATTAACAGTAAGGCCAGGACCAAACCTTTGTGTTTATGGGACTATATTAAAGTCCATCTAAGCATTTTCAGTGCTTTGCTTTGGATTAAGCTACATTAAC